AATATGCAGGAAGGGGTGCTCCTAGGTGTGTGTAGGAGTTGTGTTTGTTCGCGAGAATGGATTCCTCGTCAAGTAAGTTTGGAGGGTGTGGACACACTTGCGCGAATTCAGGTAACAGCTACAAGGAAGAAATCGAAAGGAAACTTTACCCGACCAGGGATGGACGTAAACTCGTAACGGGGGTAGGGATAATTGTCCAGGTCTTATTGTTAAACAAAAAAGCCGCCCCGCCACAGCGGGCGGGTTGGTTCCTCTGTCGTCGCCGGGGAGCTCTTGGCGAGGAGACCTTAGGATAAGTTGCTAACACAAATGGGAGGGGAGGATCGACTCGTTAAGTATAATTCAGAAGAAAGACTGTTGGCAGCTGCAATAAAACGTAAGCGTTAGCGCAACGGGTTGCTTGTTGCAATAAAACGGATGTGCGTTAGCGCAACGGCAACGTACATTGTTCGCCACTACCCGAAAAGCAAAAGATTAGAGAGTCCAGGCTTAAAATACATGCATAGATAGTGGTCTAATGACAAGGGCCGACGACGGAAGCTCGGGACGGAGCCGTATGATGCGGAAGTCTCACGTACGGTTCCCTGAGAAGGGAGTGGCTACCTACTGGAGCTTCGACCAAGCACCACCGGTCAATTCCGCTTTGGGGCCACCCCTTACTCTACCATTATTATAGGGGTCTGGGGTTCGAGACAAAGAAAGATCAAGGCAGCATATCAGTTTTTCCTTTATACTTTACTTGGATCTGTTTTTATGCTATTAGCTATTCTGTTGATTCTTCTCCAAACAGGAACCACCGATTTACAAATCTCATTAACCACAGAATTTAGTGAGCGGCGCCAAATCTTTTTATGGATTGCCTTTTTCGCCTCTTTCGCTGTAAAAGTGCCTATGGTACCAGTTCATATTTGGTTACCCGAAGCTCATGTAGAGGCACCTACGGCAGGATCCGTCATCTTGGCAGGAATTCTTTTAAAATTGGGAACTTACGGGTTTTTAAGATTTTCAATACCCATGTTTCCTGAAGCGACACTTTGTTCCACTCCTTTCATTTATACTCTAAGCGCGATTGCTATAATATATACTTCCTCGACCACTTCAAGACAGATCGATCTTAAGAAGATCATTGCTTACTCCTCAGTAGCCCATATGAATTTTGTGACTATTGGTATGTTTAGTCGGGCGGCGGCCGTTAGGTCACCTATTTTGAGTTATGAACACACAAGGCCAAAACATGTGTGCCGGGCGTGCGACCCATCAACCTACTAGCAATGGGGGAGAAAACATAGCATGTCGCAACAAAAGCTGAATGAAAGGCGTCAGCAAAACACTGCCGTCTGTTCCAAAAACAAAAGCCCCTTAGCGCGCCCCGGGACGGGAGTGGGGGACGGCCGCAGGCAAAAGCAGCACCGGCTCTACGAAGTAAGAATCGAGTCTTTCTGTTGGCTTTCCCAATTCATTCGTTAATAAGAATGAAAGGGCGCTCTGCGTATTTTTATCTATTGATGAGACAACTATCTATTCTTGATCCATCAGAAAGAAATCTATATGTATCTGAGGGAGTCTACATCGTACGTAGAGCGCCCAAGCGCTTTTTGGGCCAGTTCAGTTCTCTTATCCATCGGTCCAATGCACTGGGCTCATTTCATGGTAAAAAATATAGTTTTTTTGCGCTGCCTCGACGCATTCCCTTCTCTCCCCGGCATCGTCCCACACAGAAAGAAAGAGCGCAGAGCCCCGGCCCGACCTGTAGGTCCGCTAACGTCAAGCGAGGAGTTGAGCCTGAACTGGCGAAACGAAGTCACTTTCGGAACCATACTTCCTACAGCTAACACGTGTCCAGCCCGGCGAGAACGCGCAGCGCAAACGAACGTGAGCTGCTATACCGAATCCCCCGCTGGCCATCGGGGACCGAGTGGTCAGGCCATGCATGATCTGCAGGGGAACGGATTACTCATTCTTCCATTGGGGACAGGTGCACGAACGACAACTCCAAACGTCACACATCCGCCGCCTACCTACCGTTTAGGTGGCACCAGCGAGATCCAGCTAAGGTAAGGAACTTCGTGTCGCGGCTGCTCCACTCCGCTGCGGTCTCATGAACTGAACTTCGTTGCCTTCCCGCGCACGAAGCGAATGGGCGCTGTGCCGTGGTTTCGGGGCGGGGGGCGAAGAGAGACCAGAAGAATGATTCATTTGGATCGACGAGCTTGCCCCAAAACTCAAAGAATCAATGGAATGTTTGTCTATCCATAAACATCTATTCTATCTGTATATCTAGGGGATCTCTCTAGACATATAAAAGTTTTTTATGTTATGGCATGATCGCCTAGCCGTAGCCGCATATCAGCTGCGCTCAATATGCGCAGGATTTATGTTGGATCAGATCTTTTGCTTTGACGGAAGCAAGACGAGGCTGGGAAGACAGTCATAGAAGCAGTAACTTTCCCCGCCCGCCTAAAAATCCAAGAGGCTTAGAGTAAGCGTAAGCTCACCCGTAAGCTCGAATAGCTTCCCTTCATTCGCTTCGCGGGAGCCGCACAGCACATAGCTGGAAGTCAGAGGGCCCATACTACCTGCCTAACCCTTCGCTCCGAGGGACCGTAGATCGGAAAGCGCCTTCTAAACCACCCCATTCATAAAAAAGATAAGGGAAGGGGCCCATGTATTTGCATGACTTCTTAAGATTTTACCCTATCTACACCCGGAGCCAATCCCCTAGCGGTCCTGCCACCACGCCGGGGAGCTCGTGTGGAACCTTTTCTTTCTGGCGTAACAGCGGTGAAACATAAAAAAAGATTACGGCCGCGTAACATAGGGGCCGGAGGTACGGCAAACTCGGCAAAAATATGACACCCGAAGGGCCCGGCACGCACAATCCTCTCCTATCCGAGTCCGAGTTTACCCCTTGCACTTCGGACAGCCGTCCGTAGCATCATAAAGAGGACCTCCCTTTCAAAGTAAAAAAAGAGTACGGTACATAGGAGGTTGGTCTTTCTCAACGTAGTGTATAGCACGAAAAACCTTTCGATACAAGATAAGGCCGTTCACATGAAAGAAGAGAATGAATCTTCTCTTCTTTTTCTTTCTCGAGGAGAGGTCTTATGAAGGGAGGCGGCTAAGGGCCGAGCGCATTGATAAAAATCCTCCACTGCATCCAAGATCACAAGTAGAACGCTAAGCAGGGGTGGGAAGGCAGCGAGCTCCGCACGCAACAAAAGCGAAGCGAGCCCCTGACTCACCTCTCTCTATAAAGCCCTATTAGTTTAGTCAAGCTTGAAAGCCGTTGCGCGCTAGTAGCGCGCATCCCTTTTTCAGTGAAACTTCAAAGGGCTAGTTGTAGCGCGCTAGCGTCCCTATAGAGTAAGGCTCTTTTGTGGAGTCGCACTCCTCCTCTCCAGCAAGAAAACGCGAACCGCGCAAAGCCCACCCGAGTTCGTTTTCTGCCGCCACTGGCCGGCCGCTGGGGCCCGGGAGGGGAAAGACTTAGGCCTACCTATCCCGATAGGACTCCATAAAGGCAACGAAGTTTAGAAGTTCCATATTGTCGAGCCGAAGGGCAGCATTTCTGTACGTGATCGTAGTATGTCACGTCGTCTCGTCCCCGCTGCATCGAACTCTGCACTATGTTCCGGTTCACTTATAAGGAAGATAGAGTTGGGGTGGGAGTCTACGATATGATACTAAAGTATGACCCGAGGAGATACATGCTAACTATGGGTAGGAAGCAGGAACCCCTTTTTAAAGAATTTCGGGAGGTTACAGATCTCTTATACTACCATCGATCGACAGAGCGGAACGACCAGAAAAAGAAGTGAAGTTAGAAAGCCGTATGATAGGCGGTAACTATCTTGTACGGTTCGGAGGGTAATCGGCGTACTCCGATCAGTGGGGGGGAATCTTTGGCTCTATCGAACATACAGGGAATTGGAGGTAGCATTCTACCGATGTCAAGTCATGGACTGGTTTCTTCAGCCCTTTTTCTATGTGTTGGTGTTCTATATGACCGACATAAGACTCGACTTGTTAGATATTACGGAGGTTTAGTTAGCACCATGCCAAATCTCTCTACCATTTTCTTCTCTTTCACTTTGGCCAATATGAGTTCACCTGGTACTAGCAGCTTTATCGGGGAATTTCTCATCTCAGTAGGAGCTTTCCAAAGAAATAGCTTAGTAGCCACATTAGCAGCGCTTGGGATGATTTTAGGCGCGGCGTATTCCCTTTGGCTATATAATCGTGCGGTTTCTGGAAATTTAAAACCCGATTTCCTCCATAAATTCTCCGATCCAAATGGCAGAGAAGTTTTCATATTTATACCTTTTATTGTTGGAGGGGCGACCGTCCGTTAAACTACCAAAGAAAAAGGGGTAAACCAATGTGATCATGACATTGTAGGTGCTTGCGATGGGACGGATGCGACTTCCCTCAGTTGGTTTGGGTGGCATAGCCCGTTGCATAAGTGCCCCCTTTTTTTATCCATTTCTCTAGTCTTTAGGGCTTTACTTTACTAATCAAAAAAGAAGGCTCGCGTAGGGGCGCTCACGTTTTTTGGCTGAGCCGTATCTTGTTGGGCGGGACCAAGAGAAAGAAAGGACGGAGGGCAAGCATGCATGGTACTTCTCGACCGTGTCTCCGAGGGACAGTTGAACGAGCGACTCATGAATGCTGCCGGGTCGAACGAGCCAATAACTCGAACGCGTTCGGTCTGTTTTTTGAGCAAGAATCACAGCCTTACCTTCACCATGATACGGACTCCAAGTTCTTATGGCAGAGCACGAGGAGATTTATCATCAATATGATGATGAGAATAGAAACCAGAAGCACGACCGGAGTCTTCGTGGTCCAAGAATAAAACCATCAATAACAGTAACGTAAGCATGAGACTTTTTGGTAGTACCGGTGAACCAGATGGCCGCGGCCATAGAATCTGGGACGGAGGACTCGTAGTATCTCTCTAGATCTGGCAAAAGCGAAAGACCCACTAACGTAATTCGAATGGAGGCTTACTGCTGAGCCCACTCTGGCCCCGCAGGGCGGGCCCCTGTGGTTGCGAGTTGGGGCTGCCTTATGGCTAGAGCAATGAGAGGAGGCCCCAGCAGAGATAACATAAACTCTCAACGGATCTTCTGCGCGCTGGGCATACTTCTTCCGTGCGTCTTTCTCGTGGCGGGAACAGAACAACAGGGAAAGACCCGGCCGACCAGGTCGCCTTGGCGAGCTTTATTTAAGAGAGAATGGGGAGTGAATCGTTTCCGTTCTTGGTTTTAACCAAACCAACCTCTCGATCTTATTCGTAGTTGGGAAGAGGGAAGGAGTCTAAATCAATGGACATTAATGAACCATCATTGATGGACGTTGCACATGACACGATCAATTCGACTCAAGGTCCGGCGCTAATAGAAGTTGCTTACTCTCCTAGTAGCGGAGGAAAGGGGCAGGGCCGTAGTAATAGTGGGCGGGTCTCATGAGATCTATGCCGGCCGCCGGAATAAAACGAAGTTTTCTTTGGGCATAGCGGCGCCCTCGCCTGGCGCCATTCCCGGGCCTAGCAGCAGACGGCCGTGCCTTAATTCAGACCGGACCAGACTCTTCTTTTTTTGAGCTGCTCCCACGCACGGAGATCTTTCCATTTATAGATAAGAGGGCTCCCCCGTTTTCAAAAACTCTGAAAGGTTAGGTTATTACCTGCCTCTACGGAAGAGGTGTACTTTGTACCGTCCGGAGGTCATATAGATCGGAACCCGGAGCGATCAAAACGAAAGGGTCGGTCAATGGCTCTTTCTTTCCCTGGTCTCCTTTCGAAGGAAAGGCCTTCGTATTCCTAATCTGGTAGGGCCGGGCAGCCTTTTTTGCCCTAGCTTGGCGAATCGCATCCCCGCGCAACGACATTTTTTGTGTGGTGGCGCTCTTGACCGTTCTCGCTCAGTGTTTGCAACGGCTGGGAAGGCAGTCGTAGAAGCGAAGCCTATCGCCACGCCGACCATAAAATACGAGATCCCTTCTCAAAGATTTTATGGAATGGCCCACCCAAGAGCGCTTATGTCTTATGGGAACTCATGGCGAAAAAATCCTTATGGTTTTTATATCCGGTAGGAATAATAAGAAGAAAAGTCCAGGTTGGTTGGTGAGCCTAGTGATAGGAGACTATCTAGCTTGGTTCGGAGAGCACTTGTTGGGTTAAAGATTTTTTTTGCTAGATGTTATGGCCTAAATGCTTAACTATTGACTCTACTTGTTCGGATGGGTGTTTACCCCAAAGTGTTCCCGGACCGCATGCATACATCCGTAAGTAACTTAGTGCAACATGGCAAATTTCATTGAGAGGAATCAGCAAAGAAAAGAAAAACAGGTAAACATCTTCATTTTTATTTGAAAGATTGTCCTCGGGCTGAAGAGTGTCCACATGAGTTCGTTGAGGTGTCTACGCGGGCCCGTGGTCTTCTTTTATATTCTGTCGGGAGTTCAGATTGCTCCACTTAAGTAGAACGAAAGGAAATAATTTCAAATAAAAAAGGGGGAAGCTTCGCTTCCGGTAGCTTGCTTACTCTCCTAGTTAGAAGAGGGCTCTTTGGCAGATTCTTTAGATCTGGATAGAGTCTCGCTCCGTGGGAAGCAAGATGGGTAGGCAGTTTTACTGGTAAAGCCTCCTATCACTTAAAAGCAAGCCTGCCCAAGGAATCAATCACAACCAGGGCTATATTCACCTTTATTTTACCTCCTCACTAAACACAAGTAAGAGCTAGCTTGCATTGAGAATGAGGGGCCCTAATAAGGATAGTCCTTCGGATACCTTACTTACCTACCCTTATCTATTATATATCTCGTAAAAATTCCAATGATTACACAGCCCACTTCGCTCCGCTGCTCTGCTCGCCTCCGACGATTCTACATACCGGCCGGAAAGAGAGAGCAGTGTGATTGGCTCTATAATAGAAATAATGGAAATGCTCTGTCGTAGAGCTTCGCTCACAGTAGTTCTACTTATAGAAAAGATCATAAGGGAGCGCCATTTCTTATGATTACGTTGTGTATCTGCATGAAGACGGTAACGGTACACTTGTAGATGACCCAGTCACGTTTTAACAAGCCATAGGTGGAAAGGATTCCTCGAGGTGGTATGATGCAATTAATGAGGATATGAACTCAATAGATATAAAAGAGTTTGGTTGATTAGAGTTGCCTGAAGGAGCCAAGTATTTAGGGTGTAAGTTGATAAGACCAAGAGGGACTCCAAAGGCAAGATTTAGAGATAGAAGGCCAGGCTTGTCCCCAAGGGGTTCACTCTGAAAGAGGGCATCGACTAGACTGAAACCTTCTCTCCGGTTTCTAAGATAAGAAGGACTCACTCAGGATAATCATAGCTTTTTTGGTTTGACTTAGAGCTTCACCAGATGGATGTGAAGACGGCTTTCCTCAATGGGAACAAGCAAGGGCTTACCTTATAAGCTCTTTTTCAGTTTCCTTTTCACTAAAAAGAAGGGGCCTTCTAGCGATAGAGACTAACAAGGGAACTTACCAATACTAAAGGCGGATCGATCAGGCTGAAGCTATTGTAGCATCTCAAGCTTATCTTTCGTTTGCACCCACCTACCCTGTACTGCCGAACGTTTGCTTATAATCTTCTATAAGAACTAATAAAGCGATTCAAGTGATTGAAAGACAGGACCCTTTTCCACAGTTACAGGACCGTTGCTTGTTGATACCGATAAAGTTTCCCTCAGACATCTCGACCGGGAAGACCTCTGACGAGAGTTGCTTGCCTTCCACCGATTTACTGCTTCTATTCCCGCCCCTATCCCTATTTGTTTACGGATTTGCTTAACGAAGACTTCCGCTGGTTATTCCTTGCTTGACAAAAGAGAAGTCAAAAGTAAAAGCAACTATTCGACATCGGATAGCCTTCCTTCATATAGCCTACGATCCCGTCTCGCTTCTTCAATTGAAATTTCGAGTGACCTTGAACCATTCTATGCCGAAATCGAGAAAGAGAACTCCGTAAAAGAAAGCGTGATCTTAGATACGATAATCCCAGACGCCAAGGAAGGAAAGAGCTAAGAGGGCAAAGGAAGTAGTCTTTCAAGTAAAGAAGCTCGTCGTCTTACTGATTGAGCACTTGGCGGGGCAAGAGTAGATTGACAAAGGATGGGATTCGCGCATACTTATGAATGGAGTAAATAACTTAAAATAATATTTTCTTTTGAATTAAGTAAGAGGGGGGACCGATTGAGACAGCAAAGAGAAAGAGCCTTTCCAACAAGCGGACAGATGACCAAAGAAAGAAGATAGAGCCTTGCTGAGTGAGTGTAGCTGCCGGGGTTCTTTTTTCTATTCTAGAAATCGTTCTCAACCTCTCTAAGTGCTAGGGCTTTTCATTCCTATCTATCTTTGGATTCTTGTATGATTTACCAGTGACTTTCCTTCTCTTTTGCTGCTCTTTCTGATGCCTGGTCTTTACTTGGTGCTAAGGCTAAGAGTAGTGGCTCTTTTAAGTAAGAGATGTAGCCAGGATCAAACTCTTCTTTTGACTATGATTGGGCCCTGCAGTGGTAGAACCGGGTGAACCTCTCTCCTATAGGCCACTAAAACATAGAGAGATTAGGGACCGACTGGCCAGCCCTCCCTATAGAAACTGGAATTTGCGAGAAAGAGAAAGTAAAGTAGTCCTTCCTCCAACAGATGGGGGTTCAATAGCTGCTGATTCTGTAACAGCTGCTTCTGATTCCTGAAAAGAGCGCTAATGCCGCTCTTCTGCATATTGGCTAAGCGCAAAATTCCCTGCTTACATGCTTTCAAAATATCTCTCTTAACTGGCCCAAGGTGCCTAGCGTTCATAGTAAAGGTTGTCAAGACAGTAAGAACTGCAGGTGTCAAGGCAGGCTACTATAGAGGCATATTCTATGCCATTTCCCTATTTGAGATAGAAGAATAGGCATGAATATACAAACAAAGTAAGCAATAAAGACGCTAGCCCCTTCCGCCTTTCCTGCTTGCCTTTGTTAATGCCTTGCGACTGGCCTTCCTTCCCTAGTTAAGATAGACCCACGCACATGAGGCTAGCTTCCTTGCTAGCACATTCATCTCTATAAGGGCTTAGTGCTCCTCCAATAAATTACCTTGCCTTCTCTGCGTGCCTGCAAAAAATGACCTTGCTTTATGGCGCGGCATCCCCCCTTTATTTTGGAGAATCTGCTGCGCATTCATAGGTTTTTCTCAGATGTGGCACTTTCGGACTAGTAGAGGCAGTAGAGCTTGCAATGTAGGTGCAGCACCAGGAGGCAAAGAAAGCGGATCAAAAGTTTTGTAAGATCCTAAAGTTATTCTGCCATAGCTTTCTGCAAAAGAGGATTATTCTAAGGCCTCACGGAAGGAGTGAGGTTCATGGTCGGAGGAGTCTTTCCCCCGTGTACTCTACTCTTTTACTCTTGGTAACTTTTTGGCCATTCGAAGCATTTGCTTGAGGCAAAACGATACTTCTTGATCCTGATTAGTGTTCACGAGATTATGATCACTAGTCCCAGCAGGCATCGAAAGGGAAAGTTGCGGGGAACTCCTAGTCTGCACTGGTTATCCTAAAGGGAAAAGCAAAATTTCCACCCTGGATCGAAGAGAGGATTCTCTCTCGCAGTCGGAATTTCATTATACTTATACACTTATACGTGCTAGCCTCTTTTTTGGTGCCTTCCAACTAGGGCTCGATTTATTTCATTATACTTTAGCAATCACAGGCTCAATAGTATGTTCTCTGGCCACCTGCTTAGCCAGCGGTCTCTCTCCTTTAACCCTTCCCCACCGACTTCAACCGCACCTTGACTTGAAGTTCTCTTAGTCTTTCTTACCTGGCTCTATGTCCCTTGCTTTCTCTTTCTATTTTCCTGGTTTCTTAGCTACCGGTGACCGACAAAATTGTTTGACTCTTGGGCGGAGCTGTACAATCCGGGAAAAGAGAGAGTAGAGTAAAGAATTAATAAGGAAAAACAAAAGCTAAGCTTTTTATTGAACCCTTGGCCTTAGTCGTAACAGGCTGTCTATTCCATAACCAGTCCCGATACTCTTTCTTGTTCGAAGTATAAGGGGCGAAGCATCCTTCCTTAGTCTTATACTAAATCCTTTCGTTCCTCTCTTTTCATTATGATAGATTTTTAGTCTTGTCAGTGAGTATTCTATGTAGTGAATGTGTTTTCTGGTCTATCACCCTTTTCGTATGTCGTGTAAGCCTCGATTGTTGGCAGTCTTGTAGCGAGGGTAAGAGGTTGCCGTTGTAGGCCCAGAATATTAAGATCTCCGAAACTCGGAGTAATGGCTTCATAGGTAGGTTATGTTCTGTACTCCATTAGTATTCTGTCTGTGGTTTCAGACTTCTTTTTTTAGTAATTTTTTTTACCTCCTGCTTTTTTTTAAGACGATTATTCGAATTTGTGTGTAGCGAGGGCTTTCCCGGATCAATTCCGGATTTCTCTTTCTCGGCCTAAGTCCCTTTAGGGGCCTGTACTTATCTTTCCGGCTATCCCCAAAGCATTGGAATCGGTAGTCGGTCTAGCTGGCCCATTAGTTGTCCAAAGCGGAGATAAGAGAAGAGGTGGCTGCTGCATTAAATAAAGCAAATATTTAGTTATCAGTTAAGATCTAGTAAGATAAGGGGAATTGCTTTAACCGGTCCCGCAAGTAAGGAAGACTCGATAACTCCTAAACTATAGAAAGTTGGACATTGGATCACAGAATCCATTGACAACGGATTTAACTACCATTCCCATTTTCGGGCAACTTTCACGCTCTCCTTTGCCACTGCATGACTAGATCAGATCACACAGACAGAAAAAAAGAAAGAAGATTCAAATGGCGGGTTTGGGATTCATGCAATAAGAAGGAAGAGTCAGCCGCTGACGAGTCTGCTAGAAAGAGTGTTTTTCACTTCATTCCCGTTGTCGAAAGAGCGGGGAAGACAAGCAAGAAGTCTTTGAGCGATTGTCCTTGGATAAGTGCGAGAAGAGACCTTTCAAAGTAAGTCCGTCGGTACTTCCATGGCCATGGTAGCCACCACCAGTGTCATTACCCCCATTGGCATAGCTAGACGATCTTCACTCTCTCGATCCCTTGGAAAAATACCAATTTGCCTATCTCTTTGATCTGACCAGGTCAATCGACCTATCCCCCAGCGTACCGGAGCTTGTCTACCCGCGGAATATTTTTATAGTAGTAAAATGATCGATTCATTCCTCAATCGCAGCAGGCAGACCTTCTTACTAATAGATCACTGCAAGCCCTTCTACGCCTATCTTCCCCTCTGCGCCTTGAACAGAAGCTCAAGTGCACGAAGACCCTCTGACCAGGTGCTACCACTTAATAAAATCTCCGGGTCATTGTTAAAGACTACCACCTTCTCTTCGGGCATTGGAAGATGAATAAACTCCAGATAAGCTTTATGACCCGGCCTCGGGTGACGACTCTAGTTCAAAATAAGAGTCGGCACCAGGTCGCGATAAAGGACCCGATAAGCCCAAGGTTCCTCACATCGAAGGTTTCATTCCATTGCCCGCCATCTGCTAGCATTGTGCTTTGGAATCGATTCTTTATCAATGGCCCACCCTTTCTTTGCCCCTTGCTTCCTTGGCTCACAGCTTGAAGATAGATTATGTAAGCAGGAAAGGAAGAACCTAACCTAGCTGTGCTTGCTTGCTTACCGGAAGTGACTGAAGTTTAAAGAGTTCCAAGTTCAGACTTTTTTTATTTCTTTATTGAGAGAGAGTACCAATCCTAAGTGGAAGAAGGATTCCTAATAACCTGGACTTGTCCTTTTATTAGAGTTCACTGACTCCTCTTTCTTCGATGCCATATCCTTCTTTCTAAGAGTATGCCTTTCCGGGCACTTCCCCCGCTTTCAAAGCGAAGACTGTTAGCAAGAAGGAGGCCACTCGACTGAAAGGAGAGGTAATAGGGTAGGTACCTTATATCCAATACGATAGGTAAAATCGATCCAATTGCAGTCATAGGTCGCTAATTTATTTCTTTCTTTCCATCGCGAGTGAGAGAAAGCTTTCTACTTTTACTTCACTTATTCGCAACTAAGGAAAATCCCTCAGGAAAAGACATGGTTCGCTCCTTCCTAGCCAATGGGAGATCGAACTCGTTCTCCAAGAGATGCTTCACCGACCTCTCAAGAGAATAGTTCTTGCTTCTAGGCTTCTACCTTTGACCAACGACGGCTCCCTCTCTTTCTCTTCTAGGCTAGTTTTCTATAGGTGATTGAGAACAACTGAAGACCTATATGTCAGGAGAATACGTTCTCACATGCATAGAAGTAGTGGACCGGGAATTCCGCATCAAAGTATCTCTAAAAAGAAGGCATTATACGCGAACTTAACTTGCAATCTTATCTTTGGTGTGTCCCCCCTTGTAATTGATTAGATTGATTGACTATATGATAGATTCACTATTCATTACAGGGAAAGGATTAGGACCATCACTCCCACGAGTAATTACAGAGACTCCACATTGGCAAGGCTACTACTGCTTATCCTTAAAAAACTACTCTTACCGGGACAGAAAAGACTCCTAAAAGGGGAAGCCGTATCAGGGCCAATTCCCTTTCTTTTAGATGAAGACTCAGGTGAGAAGGAAGGAATTAGGTTGCAGGGGATCCCCATTCCCGATCGTCTTTGTAGGAGAAGCCTTTGATAAATTTTCCTATTACCTGCTGCCCGGTTCCTTTCTATCGAGTTCTTTCCTTCCTAGGTCTATTCCTGATCTCCGCCTATTCGGTATGTCCGCCCAGTCGTCAAAGCTTTTTTCCTTGAGACTGAGAGTAAGCACCAGCCTTGGAATCTTCCTTCGCTTCTTTAGTCATTTCCGGTATCGCTTTTTTATGGCCTTGAAAACTTAATCTTCATCTTCCTTAATTTTTACTTATGTAAAAAATGTCTTTCAATAATGAATTTTACTCCTGCAAAGGCTACTAAGCAGTCCAATCCGTCGTAAGCATAAGGTCTAGCATTCCAGTCTTCGCTCGAGTCCAATCCCTTGTTGTCATAGATCGGGTGAATGCGCTTACTCAATTAAGTCTTTTCTAGAAAGCAAGCATTCCCAGCGCTTCCTAGGCTCCAAACTCTTTTTTGCTTTATTTTATTAGGGAATTCCCATGACTCAAGACCCTAACTCTGCCTTTCCTTTCGTTGTTATGACATCCTGGAGACTAGGAAGGACGAAGTTTTCCCGTAATCCTTAAGGGCTGACAAGAGGAATGCAGGACCTTATTCCAGGACAGGAGAGGCCCCAGGAGAAGCCTAAGTGGGGGCTCCTTTCTACGACATGATGATTGAGCCTCATGGGCCCAGGTACCCATTGGTCTTAGTAGGAAAGGATCTAAAATCTTTCTGTATCGGAGGAGGACCCTTTTGAAGAGAAGGCAGAGAGATTGGGTCATTGTAAGAGGGCAGTCAGACAAGGAACTTCAAGGTCTCCTTTCAAGTTCTAGAGTGAACGAATGGGACTGATATAAATCTTTTCCTGAAAAGGAGTAGAACTTTTCCTGTATGCTTACTCGTTAGAGTAGGACTCTTCTTTCAATGGTTCAAAATAAAGGAGAGAGGGGACTCCATAGCAGACTATCTTCCTTGGGTTACAGAATTGATTAGGGTCTAAGAAGGAAGGAAGTGGACTAAGTAAAGGAGTGATAAGTAAAACCTCTTAAGGACCTTGAGGCGGACAGGAAATGGCTTGATTCCCTTTGAGACTCTTTATCGATTTTATCCTTGTGCTCTTCCTAGACCCCGTCGAGGGGAGCCGTTCCATAATGGCATAGGTATCCCCTTTGGCAGATTCATCGTTCTAAGCGTTCCACAACTGCCTCATTATCCTTATAAGGGGCAGTCCTGAATACCGATGGATCCATTTGTACCCTTTACATCTTACCCTGGAGCATGATAATCTTTTTTTTAGGCACCAGATCGGTGGGACCTATCACCCTTGATCATCCTTCTTGAGTATTTTTCCTTTCTTCCTCTTAGGTCACTAGACGGAATCCTCTGAAGAGGTGCCCTCTCTTTCATTGGCTAGGCTCCTCCTAGCTGTCTTCCGGTCTATGGTAATTCTTTTAAGGCACCTTCCTGCATTGTTAGAGTTAGAATGTGAACTTAATCTGTGTCTTTCCCTAGATGGCCTATTTCACTATTTCCTTTTTAGGTTCCTCGTTTTAGGTTGTAGTTAGAACTCTCGTCTTCCTAAATTGATTCTCTTTGCACCCCTCATAGGCTTTATAATCCTCAAGGTAGACTGGCGAATTTTTCCTTTCACGGATTCCCGATAGGCCCGAGAGGTTGGACTTCCAGAGACCAAGAGGATCAAGCCATCACTCCAAAGAAAGGGTCCATGCTCTTTCATCTGAGATTTATACACTCTTCCTTTCTGAAGAGGCTGAAGACGGATCCCGAAGCTTCCACTTAAGGGTTGAGAATGAGGGTCCCTTCTGTACCTAAGAAGTGAAGCCTGGTTAGAAAGCTAAGATCTTTATGTTGGATTCCTAATCCCTAAACACTCGAATAGGGAGGAACAGGTCCTTGGGCAGGGATCCATATGGACTCATCGCAGGGTTCTATCATCCGCCCATGTCTTCACTCTGTGCTCCTGACGGCAGAAAGAGTTGGGCTCCCGAATGGGGAAGCAAGTCACAGATCTCTCCTGGTAAAGGTCCCTTCCCCAAAAAAAGCTTCACTTTATTAAAGTAATACAGTAGAATAGAAAGCTGTTCTGCTCAGGACTCTTTTCTTTCTTTCATTCACGGATTCTACAACTTTGGCAAAAGCCAGGCCAGTTAAAGCTAAAGGACCGCCCTGGTATAGTAGGAGTGTGGTGCGTGCTCTCTCTATCTCAGCTGCTTTCCCTCTAAAGCGGAGAAGACTGCTTACATATCCGATCCGGTAGGGTCTTCTCGAGAAGCTACTTACTAGAGTTCGGGGACGACCACGAAGACTGCTAACACTCGTAAGGGCACTGAAACTAGATGGTTGGCAACTTCCACTAAAACCCCCAGGTCCTCTATTAGGGTTGGCAGGAAAGCCCCACTCGATTAAATGTAAAGGCTTTCTCACACTCGCTGGCCTGGAACCGGTTGGCTTAAAGGCCTTAGAACTCTCACAGGCTTCAAGTCTTTCTTTAGTACTTTAAATGCAGGGAATTTGCTTATAACCCCCACCCTTAGCACAGCACAAAAACAGGCGGGACCTACTTAGCTAGCATGCTTTGAATCAAGACTGTCCTTTATAACTCTATGCCAGTAAGTGGCAGGACTTGAACGAAGAGTAGGCTTTAGCTTTCACACTGAAGTGAAAGGCTTTACTTTCATGTTAGGCGGGTAGCTATTGTTGGCCCAGGCAAGCAAAGAAGTTTGGCATGATTCGGCCAAAAGCACCTTTGTAGCTTTCTTCGGTAAGGGGCTTTTCAAGGCAATTCGTCTTGTTAACTATTTGATTCTTTGTACCAGTCTCATAGCCATCTCTTTAGCATCCTAGCCCAAAGACTCCCATCATGGGTGAAAGCGCAATCACAACTGTAAAATCTCGTGCTTAAAGGCTTTCGGAGTACTTGCTTTCTTTTACCTTCTTACTTTCCTTAGCGAGGAAGGGAATCGCTACTTCGGATGCAAGCAAGGAAGCTAGCCTATTAGCTATTATAGCCAAGGAAAGCAATCGGTCTAACCAATCCTCTAGTTTAAGAGTAAGAGGACGGTAAAGAGGAGCAAGAATTGAGGCCTCAGTGTTGGCAGAGGCCATTCAAGATATTCTGAGGCAGAATAGAATCTGCTGTTGGAAGAAAGTATAATATAACTAACTGTATCCCAGACTTAATACAACGAGGTTAGCGAAGAGGGAAGATAAGAGACAAACCAAAGGTTTCGGCTAGCGAAGTGAGTGAGCGCGGGTAGTCAACGAAATTAACTGATCTTTTCGAAAACGAGGTCCTATTTACTTACTTATAAACTTAGTTTTTATCACGGCCCCAGGCCAAGACCGGCTAAAGGCCCAGCGAAAGGATAGCGAAGTCCGAGCTTAAGTAAGGTAAGCGAGGGCAGATTTAGAAAAGGTGAACATGGCCTAATGAGCGGTTGGAGATGAGCCTAAAAGATCGAAAAGAATGAGTTCAGGTTCACGGCTTTCAATAGGAAATCCCAGTACCCCTATAGGGTGAGAAAGAATAGGAATTAATCTAGCTATAGATAGAGTGTCAGATGAAAGGTTTCGCAATGAAAGCGAGAGACCAAGGGGCGAAAGGCAATAACGATTTGGCTCCAGGCTTTTACTTTACCCTTACTGATCTTTTCACAAGGATTGTTTACTAAAAAAGGAGTCGGCGTAACCGGATAGAAGCAAGTAAACGAAGCCATCAGTAGCAAAAGCCTACTGATGAACTCTGGTCTGATGAACGGTAAGATGGCTTATCTGTCACCAAATAGGCTAAAGAAGGCTAATCCTTAAACAGAAAAGGGCGAGTTGCGCTAATGTCTCAGTTCCAGGTCCAAGTACTACAGACGAAGGAAGCACACCGAACCTAGGTTTCTTTCTACCTCGTCAGAGAAGAAAAGAAGGAAAGACGAGATTATTTAAGAAAAGTTTCGCTTCGCTCCGACGATTCTACATACCGGCCGATAAGATAAAAGGCCAAGGTAAGAAAGAGTTAGGTAGGAAAGAGTACAGCAGAAAGAAGCATGGGCAAAGATTGAGTCATAGATAGTAGCCGGAACAGCCTTATTGAAATAGAGGGAAACAGAGTAATCTGGCAAGAAGACAGACTTGTCATTAACCTTAAGGAGTGGTGCAATAGTCGTAGTAGTTCACACTGAGTAATCTGATTTACTTCTTTCCTTCCTTTTCTCCCTAACCGAATTCTGCTTTAACTTATAAAAGGAAAGATCCAATGGGGAAAAGAATCTGGGATTGGCAAAGGGTAACTAGAGCCTTATCATCAGCTCCAGGGCTTACTACGGAGATATCCCCGGGGACTTTTATTTGAAGAACCTAGGATTTACTTACTCCTAGCGCCGGAGAATGACTGAAGAACGATGACTTCTTGTTTTGGAAGTAAACTTTTCCTCTCTTTTTTTAGCACCTGGGAAGCGGGTTTAGCTTCTTCGAAGCCTTCCCTTCCTTTCTTTTATCCCGTTGGAAAGATTTACTCAGTACTCCTTTCTTGTGGTCTGTAGAAAGACTGATCTATATTTCATTTAGGATCTCACACTTATTTACTTTCTCCTATGTGTTTAGGGCTGAGACCCAATAGCTATAGCTTTTGCGCGTTTTCCAGCTTACTAAACCGCCTTCGTCCTAAATAAAATAAGAAGAAGTCACCTTTACCTTTCTAGAATGAAGAAAGCCTGGATACTGGATATGATCTTTTCAATAAAGTGAGATTCTTTAAACACCCGAAAGCAAGTTCAAAGTAAAGGTACGGAATGGTCTGACTATAGAAGTTGTGCCTAGGGATAGAAGGATCGACAGACCCCAGGTGCGCATACTGTACTGAGTCTCGGAAGTAAGAGCGGACATGCCAAGCATATGAACATAACAGCTCAGGGCTATAGTTGAATCAAAGCTTACTCTTGGTCACCCAACCTATCCCGTGTGGGCGTCCCCTCTCTAGCTACGAATCGGCTATCCCTACTACTTCCCCTTTGCTCTAACCTACCGTACCTCCTAAGAGGAAGAGGCGACACGCTGAACTTACTATGTCCGGATAGAAAGATGATCTGACTCTTGCTCTATTGTTCACACCTGGGTGCTCGGAGGAAAATCGGAGCCTGTTGGATGTCTCACACTTCTTCTTGCTTGTCGTACACCACGTCTCTCTTTTAGAAGCATTTGGCAACTTGTCCATCCAAAGCTCTAAGAATAGAGTCAGAGATCAAAGACCTGTACGTACAGGACGCTCTTTCGGTTCTATGCCCGTGCATGGAAGATCACAGACCGCCCAAAAAAAGGTAACTTAAACTAGCTGAGCCAATCTCTTTGCAAGCTTCAGTTTGAAAGCAAGCAAAGAAGCAAGATGAGGATTAGAAGACGGATTTACCAATGTCCGAGGCGATGGGTAGTAGGCAAAGGAATGTCCCTACTTCTGATAATTATTCTATTACTACTATTCCGCTGTGGTAGAAGATTCGGACGATAGCAAAGGTGGAGTAAGGTAAGGTTATGGCTTCTAGTGATGCCATCTTCGGGTTTGGGTAGGTTGGCTTGCTTTCTTTCATGCTGCTCTCATTTCTCCTTCAGTGGTTTCCGCATTAACGAGATCGTTCTTTGAGAATAGACTCCGGACAACAAGACCGGCTTTCCTTTCTATGAAAAAGAATGAAATCATGAGCCATTGAATCATGGGGGCTCATGTGACCAAGTGAGCTGCAAAGACCAAAAGGTAATGGTAGAAGAGAGGTTTCGCTACTACTATATAAGTAGCGATTTCCTGCGTGCAGACTGAGCGGAGGGGAAAATCTCCTTCCCGTTCATACTTCCTTCTTCGAAAGAACCGGTCGCCCTTTTCTTTTTGTAAAGGCTTGGAATCAGCCCACGCATGCGTAAGAGCCCTGGTTGAACCTATAACGCCTAGACGGAAGGGGCAGGATACTGATTCGCCAACATATTCTGTTTATCACGAATGAAGTGCTGGCTCGACCAGAGGGAGAGGTACTTTGGTACATTCCTGACCTTACTTGGTATTCTCTTCAATCGGAGAAGACTGGCTACCTACAGTAAGTTGAGAGGATAGCATAAGCTAAGCAGCCCAGAGTAGGCGGTTGCTATTGCACCTTATTCACTAGACTTTCAGTAAAACAATGACTATTTCTGCCCGGGTTATAAAGAAAAGACTCTATCAACAGATGAGAGAGCAAACTTGGACAGCTTGAAGGACAGGTGGATGGAATTTTTAATAAAGTGACAAGTCTAAGCAGCTTGTTTATATCGAAGGTTTTGGCTCGCAATAAAGCTAGGGTCCTGATCGAGCAACTAGTAGTCCTATCTATCCACCTCTCCAGACACAATATCTTGAGTACCTATGATGGTGACCACATCTGCTGGCATGTGATGTTTGGACATAGAATCGAGTCCTTGTGAATGGGCAAAGCCAGGTGCTCTTATTTTACGACGGTAGGGACGATTGCTTCCATTACTTACCAGAAAGACACCAAATTCTCCTTTAGGTGCTTCAACTGCGGTATAGGTAGAAGAAGCTGGTACGGAAAACCCTTCTGTATAAAGTTCGAAATGGTGAATTGAGGTAGAGTAGACCGATGATCCTGTAGTCATTTGGCCGGCTATTGAAAGAAGAAGCTTGCATCTGCTCTCTTTATTATATAACCGGTATCATCTCTCTCCAAACCTAACGTGGTAGTTTCCCATCATCAGGCTTTCTATCTATAGATTGAGCCATTACCAAGGAGCTAATTCGTTCAGAATTCAGTTGACTGCTTATATAGATAAGGCGGAGCGTCCTTGGCTCAGTATTATAGCACATAGGGCTTCGGCGCTACTACAGCGCTTCGCTAACTCGAAGCGCCTCGCTATGAGAATGACGCTTTGCTACCGCTTGGGGAACTCGCTGCGCTAAAGCTACACTCGCATGTTCCCGCTTCCTCATCTGCGTTCGTCAAGCCAACTTTGCTCTTTGGGAGGTGAAAGAGCGGTTGAAGCGGACATTTTGAAAGCATAAAAGTTTATATATATACACGGTTACCGTTATCCCAGGCTGCGTTCCAGAAAAAGTGGCCTACTTGAAAGAAAGGGCGGGCACTCTTGTGTTTTATAACCTAACTATACTATTCATAGTTGTGGGGCGCTGTGTACTTACAGCTTATACGATAAGCAAGTAAATGAGGCCAGTGCGTGGCGAACGGTTCATCAAGCCATTTATCGCCCCAACCCGGAAGAAGGGTACTTTACAAATAGGGGTAATTGCTTTGCACCTGACTGTGATAGCCCTCTCGATAACCTTATTGAAGCTTTGTCACTAGTGGCCGGTTT